CATTCCCAACAGCGATCCCTCTTCTTTTTTTCTTTTTCGTTTCACATTTATCATCAACCAAATGGGGGAATTTCCATTTCTTCGACTAGTACCGATTCGATTGATGGGAGAGAGGCATATGTGGATTAGTACAATTATTGTATTATTAGCATCAGATTCAGGATTCCACGGGATACCGTACTGTACTGGGTCTGGCTTTTTCAATTACTCCCGATCTGTGAAATATGAAATAGAGTAGAGTATTGTATGTTTCCCGGGAGTACATACATAAATGGAATTTGTACAATATAAAATAAATTGAACATAGTTACTGTGTATAGAATAGTATAGAATACTTTTATTTTAAGATTAAAATAAAAGTATATCCTTTTCGGGCCCTATTTTGTGTAACCTCAATTTCAAATTTTACTAATTTGAAATAATCTATCTCATTCAAATTTCGCATTGAGCTTTTGATATATGCGTCCCATTACTAATCCAATGAAAGAGGATATTCAAAAAATAAAGATCAAACAAGAATAACTTTTTTATTAGCGAGGTAATGCATTTTTTTTTTTTATATAAGGGTTTTTCCTTGAAAGAACAAACTTTTAAAATTTATATATAAATATATAAAATATAAATATATAAAAAAATAGTTAATTTGATGGAATATTCGATTTTTTTATACCGGAATTTGTACTCGTCTTTATCATACTTCTTTTGTTTTCCAAGAAGATTGGATCATTAAAAAAAGGAGTTTATAACTTAGCTCCGTCCTTTTTTTTCATTGAGCTTCTATTGTTTGTTGGGGTTTGTTTAGAACCAATGGTAAGTGGAAAGGCGGTTAGATGATACTTCATCAGATGATTGTACAAAGAGGGCGGTAGGTTATAGAAAAGAAAGAATGGAAAAGAATGATAAATAAATAAAGGAATTATTGATTGTATTGGGAATCAAATTTTGAGTTCAGTATGGATAAAAGATCGTCCTATGTTATACTATTCAATTCTTGACGATGAATCGATTTGATAGCTCCGATATTGTTATTCATGATATTGATCCGATTCGATATCATCGAGATGTAATTGTAATGCATCCCATTGAATTTACAGGCGAAAGATTTATTATCTCTATGGGATTAACTCCCGAGTTATTGCGAATTAAAGAAAAATTAAACAATGAGATTATGGAAGTAAATATTCTCGCATTTATTGCTACTGCACTGTTTATTCTAGTTCCTACTGCTTTTTTACTTATAATATACGTAAAAACAGTCAGCCAAGGTGATTAATTTGAATTAAACTTGATTTTTTATTTCTTATCAATAATTGCAGAGAAGAAAAGGATAAAAATTTCGCGTCTTAAATGAAATGGGCAGACTAGAATCAGTCGTATTCTATGAGATACGATAGTATGGTAGAAAGATTCAGATATTTCTTTCTACCATACTATCTAGTATTGTTATTGTAGTGTATAAAGTTGTATTGTAATGCAGGTTAATTTAATATAGATTAATATAGATCAATCTACAATAGTATCATCATATTCCTTTTCTATATATATAGAAATCGATTTAATTACGTATATATAATATATATAGTGATAATGTATATTATATAGTATCCCAATTCTATTTCTTTGCTTTATCTATTTGTATTTAATTTGTGTTGATTTCAATTAAATTAATTTGAAATAATCGAAAGCGACTTTTACGATTAGAATTCCTAGATTTCTGATTATTTTCAATATGAATCCCGATCGAAGAAGTCATTGGTTGAGGAGTTGACAAATGATCCATGGGAACTTCTTCGGATTTCGAAAAGGATTAGTAAAACCCGTCGACTTTTAACGTTTGAACCATGATATGAAATGGGTTCAATAAAACAAGCAAAACATAAATAAAATTTCTAAAATAGTAAAACGAAAACAAGCGGCGCAATATGTGACTCGCCCAAGACAATATTTTAGGATGTGCAGTCTCTCGTTGGACAACTACTATGTTGTTTCCCAATGTGTATCCACGTAATGGAATAACCGAATTGTTTTCTCTTTGATCTTTGAACAGTAAAGAGGTAAACAAAATAAAAAAAAAGTTCCGTTCTTCCTCATGGTCCATATCTAACTTTGGTAAGAGTCAGTTCATCGAAATAGAAAATTTATGAAGAATTCAGTTGGAATAAATTTCCTACCATTTGTATTCCTTTTACTTTTTTTACTTTCAAAATACGAACACGGAAATAATTGAAATATTTCTTTGATTGAATGATTGAAAGAGTATTCTTCAGATATATTTATTATTAATAGAATACATTACTGAACTCAAATCCAAGAGAATTTCGAAATGAAGATATTTGTCATTTCTATTTCAATTTAAAAATAAAATTTTAAATTGAAATAGTGAAATTTTAAATAAAAAAAACTTTGCCGAACGATCTATAAAAAAAAGTGCTACTGTTTAGTTCCTAAACTCAATTAGTAGTACTTCTAGAGTCCACTCCTTCCCCATACTACTAGCGAA